AATATTTACATTAGATTTTTTAGCATTGAAAAGTGTTAAAAATTTTTAGTCGAGCTAAGCAGGCTAAAATTTAGGAGGTTTTGGATAATGCAATGTGCAATGTGCATGTATATATATACAACGCGGATGGCTAACTCATATCTCAACTTATTAGCACGCACGTTCTCGAACCTTCCTTTGGTTTCGGGGTTTGACAAGGATAACAGGATTTGCTGAGCGTAGGGGGTAGGGGGGTTTGTCGCGCAAAAGCCAAAAGAGGGGCGTATATATAAGGGTAAGTTGAAGAATAGATGAATATGTTATGCACTTGAGTTATTAATATGTAATTCTTAAGTTATGTCATTTAATATTTAACCTATTTTAATTAAGAGCAAGAAATTGCTCTACCTTATATAGTTATTTGCGCTTGCACTCTGAAATGCAAAATGAAAGGAAACCTAAAAAAGAGAACCCTATGCATATAAAAGAACGCCCGGCATGTTGGGTAACGAGGAGTATGTAATTACACCATTAATCAGATGCCAGTATAATTATCCGAGGGTGGGATTATAACAGTTATGTACCTGAAATAGGAACCAGATACCAGGAATAATTCACAGTGTGCGACCCCCACATATTGTGTCCCTGATTCTATCATGCATGATATGCATTAATTTAAACCAGTTGGTGGTCTCTTACTACATTAATATGTTTAAATTAAACCTTAGTTGATTATTTCAAGGAAAAATCTGTGTGCCAAGTTTAGGGGAAATATCTATTTCCCAGGTTTAAATAAATTATTTCTGAGTTTTAATATAATGATTCATGTACGTCTTGGACGTTAGTACTTGCTTTGGGGTTAAAATAAATGAATGGTGATAATACATAAGTATGTACTTAGTACATTATGTAATATATTACATATATGTACTAAGTCATACATGTTACTATCAGAAGATAGTTTAACTTAGAATTCTGGCTTTGGGAGCCAGGGGTGGGAGTTAAAATCTCTCTTTTCTGGGCGCTAGGGAGGAATTTAACCTCCGATCTTCGGATTACAAGACCGATGCTTTTAGGCTAAGCTACTAGGGCAAGCTCATTTTAATGCTTTATTTTCCACTCATCCTGCTAGCGGGACAAGAACTAGGAAAAGTGCAAAATATAGAATTGATGCAATTTGTCCAATGATGACGTATGGGTGTTCTACAGGTATACCCCCAATTCATGTTAGAATCAACATGTCTGCCACAAGGGTCCAAAATAAGAATTGGGTAAGAGGGCGGAATGTGAGTCCTCGTTGTTTTGAGGTGTGCAAGATTGGGACCACTATTAGAATTAGGATCGAGAATAGTAGTGCAAGAACCCCTCCTAGTTTATTAGGGATAGATCGTAGGATGGCGTAGGCAAATAAGAAGTATCATTCTGGCTTGATGTGTGGCGGGGTTACCATAGGGTTTGCAGGTGTAAAGTTGTCTGGGTCACCTAGTAGGTTGGGGGAAAATAGTGCTAGTGATGTGAGTGCTAATAGCATTAATACAAATCCTAGAAGGTCTTTATACGAGAAATAAGGGTGAAATGAAATTTTATCTGCGTCGGAGTTTAGGCCGGCTGGGTTGTTTGATCCTGTTTCGTGAAGAAATAGCAGGTGAAGAAGAGTTGCGGCGGCGATGATAAATGGTAGTAGGAAGTGGAATGCGAAAAATCGTGTCAGAGTTGCGTTATCTACTGAGAAGCCGCCTCAAATTCATTGAACAAGTGTATCCCCTATGTAGGGAACTGCTGACAGAAGGTTTGTAATTACTGTTGCCCCCCAAAAGGACATTTGTCCCCATGGAAGAACATATCCGACGAAGGCTGTTATTATAACTAATAGAAGTAAAACTACCCCAATGTTTCAGGTCTCTTTGTAAAGGTAAGATCCATAATATAGGCCTCGGGCGACGTGTATATAAATACAGATGAAAAAGAATGATGCTCCGTTAGCGTGTAGATTTCGAATTAGTCAACCATAGTTTACATCTCGGCAGATGTGGGCCACCGAAGAAAATGCGGTTGAGATGTCAGAGGTGTAATGTATAGCTAGAAATAATCCTGTTAAAATTTGTACAATCAAACAGAGTCCTAGTAGAGATCCGAAGTTCCATCAGACTGAAATATTGGATGGTGTTGGTAGGTCAACTAGTGCGTCGTTAGCAATTTTTATTAGAGGGTGGGTTTTTCGTAGGCTTGCCATGTTCTTGTAGTTGAACTACAACGGTGGTTCTTCAAGTCATTGGTCTCGGTTAAAGTCCGAGCAAGAATTATGACCTATTTTATGCTTATGTTGTTGGTAGCTTTGGTTGTGGGGTTAATTGCTGTTGCTTCTAATCCAACACCTTATTTTGCTGCTCTGGGGTTAGTGGTAGCGGCAGGGGTTGGGTGTGGGGTTTTGCTTGAGTGTGGGGGGTCTTTCTTATCTCTAGTTCTTTTTTTAATTTATTTAGGGGGCATGCTTGTAGTTTTTGCTTATTCAGCGGCTTTAGCAGCTGAGCCTTTCCCGGAAGCTTGGGGAAGTCGGTCTGTCGCCGGTTATGTGCTAATTTACTCATTAGGGGTGGTTCTAACGGCCGGGGTATTTTGAGGGGGGTGATATGAGGGGTCTTGGGTTATTATTGATGATTTAAAGGAATTCTCTATGTTGCGGGGGGATGTGGGCGGTGTGGCCGTTATATATTCCTTTGGTGGGGGTATGTTAGTTATTTGTGCCTGGGTGTTGCTTTTGACTTTACTTGTGGTGCTAGAGCTAACACGGGGTCTGAGTCGTGGCACCCTTCGGGCAGTTTAGATAAGGGTTAAAAAGATGGCCAGGATCAAGGTAAGTAGGAAAATAGTTAAGTATGTTTTAATTATGCCGCGTTGAATATCACTTGTAGTTTTTGATATTAGTATTTGGGTAAAAGCAAGTCCTTTTGGGCCAGATATTTCAAATCAGGTCTGATCGAGTTTAGTGGCAATTATTTGTCCTAGGGTAAGGTTGAGTTTTGGGGGTATTCGGTGAATCATCGCGGGGAAGTACCCTAGTATATTTGAGAAATTGTGTAGGGGGATTGTTGGGGTAATTTTTACTTGCTTGTTGGTTATAGCTGTAAGTTCTAGAGCCACCAGCAGTCCGGTGATGGTAACCATAAGAGCTGCTATTTTTAGGGCTATGGGTATGGTTATAATTGGGGTTTTTGATGGTAGGAAGTTGGATGTAATTACAAGTCCTGCAATAATACTTCCTCAGGCTAGTCGTTTGATGGGATTAATTACTAGGGGGTTATTTTCGTTGATTGGGGATATGGGCAAGAATCGGGGGGAGCCTATGGTTACGAAGAAGACAACCCGGAAGCTATAAACTGCGGTGAAGGATGTTGCAATAAGGGTGAGAAATAGGGCTCAGGCGTTAAGATGCGAGGTGTTTAGGGCTTCAATGATGGCATCTTTTGAAAAGAATCCGGCTAGGAATGGGGTTCCTGTAAGGGCTAGGCTTCCAATTGTTAGGTAGGTTGATGTGGCGGGCATCAGGTTGTGTAGGCCCCCCATTTTTCGGATGTCCTGTTCGTCGTTGAGGCTGTGGATAATTGATCCTGAGCAGAGAAATAGCATAGCCTTGAAGAAGGCATGTGTGCAGATGTGGAGGAATGCTAATTGTGGCTGGTTTAGTCCAATTGTGACCATTATTAGACCTAATTGGCTAGATGTTGAGAAAGCTACAATTTTTTTGATATCATTTTGGGTTAGGGCGCAGGTGGCTGTAAATAGCGTAGTTAGGGCACCTAGGCAGAGGCAAAGCGTTAGAGCGGTACTGTTGTTTTCTATGAGGGGGTGAAGACGAATTAGTAGAAAGATTCCGGCTACAACCATAGTACTAGAGTGTAGTAGGGCAGATACTGGTGTGGGGCCCTCCATGGCAGATGGGAGCCATGGATGGAGGCCGAATTGGGCCGACTTTCCTGTTGCTGCAAGGATGAGTCCCATTAGCGGGATTGTTATGTCAAAGTTTTTTGAGAGGAAAAAGATTTGTTGAATTTCCCAAGAATTTAGGTTTATTGCAAATCAGGCCATGCTTAAGATAAGTCCAATGTCTCCTACTCGGTTATAGATAACGGCTTGAAGAGCTGCTGTGTTAGCGTCTGCTCGTCCATACCATCAACCGATTAGTAGGAAGGACATGATTCCAACACCCTCTCATCCAATAAATAGTTGAAATATGTTGTTGGCGGTGACAAGGGTAATTATGGCCACCAAAAACAGTAGAAGGTATTTAAAGAATCGGGTCATGTTTGGGTCGGAGTGTATATATCATAGTGCAAATTCTAGAATTGATCAGGTGACGTAAAGGGCAATAGGGGTAAAGATAAGGGAGTAGTGGTCAAATTTAAAGCTAATGTTTGTGTCAAATATATGTGTATTTATTCAGTGTCAGTTTGTGGTAATACTTTCCACTCCTTGGTCAAGAAAAATTATAAGTGGAAGAAGGCTAACAAAGAATGCGGTGCTAACAGCGGTTTTTACACTTGTGGCGGCCCATTCTGAGTCTTTTGATTTTGGGTTAAGTGTTGTAAGTAGCGGGATAATGAGGATTGTAATAACTAACATAAGTGAGGAGGATATAATTAGTGTTGTTGAATTCATAGCTTCCACTTGGATTTGCACCAAGAGTTTTTGGTTCCTAAGACCAATGGATAGACTGTTATCCTTCAGAAGCTGAGGAAGCCGCGGATTTTAACCGCGGTGCATAAGGATTAGCAGTACTTATTGATTTCTGTCCTTCCTTGGTGAGTAAGGGGATTTTAACTCCTGTCTTTAGAATCACAATCTAATATTTTAGTTAAACTATACTTACTAGTAACACCAGCCTCACATAAGTTCTGGTTTTGCTATAAGGAGGATAACTGGGATAAGGTGAAGGGCTATGAGCAGGTGTTCTCGGGTGTGGAAGGGTGGGAGTTTTATAATGTGACTTGGTGTTGGGCCTCGTTGGGACATTAGGAACATATATAGGGAGTAGCCCGCTGTAATTAGTGTTCCTGCTCCTGTAAGTGCAATGGTTCATGGGGACCAGTTAAATAGGGCTGTGATGATTATAAGCTCACCCATTAGATTTGGGAGGGGCGGTAGTGCCAGGTTAGCTAGGTTGGCGATGAATCATCAGACTGCTGTCAGGGGAAAAATTATTTGAAGCCCTCGGGCGAGGACTATGGTTCGGCTATGGGTTCGTTCATAGGCCGTATTGGCCAGGCAAAATAGTATTGATGATACGAGTCCGTGTGCAATTATCAGAATAATTGCACCAGAGAATCCTCATGGGGTTTGGATTAAAATTCCTCCTGCTACAAGCCCTATATGGCTGACCGACGAATAGGCGATTAGTGATTTTAGGTCTGTTTGGCGCAGACAGATAGACCCTGTCATAATAATTCCTCATAGTGCCAGAATAATAAATGGGTAGACTAATTCTTTTGATAGTGGGTCTAGCATAATTATTATTCGTATTATTCCGTATCCGCCCAGTTTTAATAATACTGCTGCTAGTACTATAGACCCTGCTACAGGGGCCTCTACGTGTGCTTTGGGGAGTCAGAGGTGTACTCCATAGAGGGGTATTTTTACTAAAAATGCAACTAGGCACCCGGCCCATCAGATTTTGTGACCTCAGGTGTCTAATAGTAGGGGTTGTGAGTATTGGATGACTAACATGGACAGGGTCCCTGTAGATTGTTGAAGTAGAAGCAATGCGACCATTAGCGGAAGTGAGCCCGCTAGTGTGTAGAATAAGAAGTAAATTCCTGCATTTAACCGCTCAGTCTGGTTTCCTCACCGGGTAATAATGATTAGGGTCGGAATAAGTGTAGCCTCAAATATGATATAAAATATAATAATTTCTGTGGCCCCGAATGCTATAATCAAGAAAGTCTGTAGTGACGCGAGTAGTGTGATGTATAGACGTTGCCGGCTAACTGGCTCTGGGTTAATATGGTTTTGGCTGGCTAAGATTATTAGTGGTAATAATCAGCAAGTTAAGACTAATAGAGGGGTTGATAAAGGGTCAGTGGCCAAATATGTGTTAGAGGCGGCTCACCCGGTCTCTGATGTTCACTTTAGTCATGTTAGGCTAATTAAGGCGATTGAGAGGCTGTGTGTAATTGTAGTAGTTCATAGCCATTTTGGGGAAACAAGTCAAATTGTCGGAAATAGTATAATTGTTGGAATTAATACTTTTAGCATTGCAGGAGATTAAGGTTTTGTAGGCGGTCGGTTCCGTGGGTCCGGGCTGTGGCTACCAGGAGTGCAAGGCCTGTACTTGCTTCGCAAGCAGAAAATGCTAATAAGAGCATTGGGGCTGTTGAGAAGCTTGTGGATTCAAACTGTAGAGCCCATAAAGCTAGTGCAATAAACAGGGATAATATTATTCCCTCTAGGCATAGAAGTGCGGACAGGAGGTGGGTGCGGTGAAATGCTAAGCCCATCAGTCCTAAAATAAATGCTGAGCTGAAGCTAAAGTGTACTGGTGTCATAAGGGGGTTGTGGATTTTAACCACAATTTTCTGAGCCGAAATCAGAGGTCTTTTTTGGACTAACTCCCTATTCGGCCCATTCTAGGCCCCCTTGGGTTCATTCATAAATTAGTCCAAGGGTTAGTAGAATTAGAACTGTGGTTGCTCAAAAAAATGTTCCTGTGGGGTTGTGAAGTTGGTCCCCTGATGGTAAGGGGAGGAGAAGGGCAATTTCTAGGTCAAATAGCAGGAAGAGGATAGCGACTAAAAAGAACCGGAGAGAAAATGGCAGGCGTGCAGATCCTAGTGGGTCAAATCCGCATTCGTATGGTGAGAGTTTCTCTGCGTCCGGATTTATTTGAGGTAGTCAAAAGGAGACGACTGCTAGGACTGAGGAAAGGGTTATGGTGATAATAAGGATGGTTGTAATTAAGTTCATTATCTTTCCCTGGGGTTTAACCAAGACTAAATGATTGGAAGTCACTTGTACTAATTTAAATACTAGAAAGATATGAGCCTCATCAGTAGATGGATACGTAGAGGAATAGTCAAACTACGTCAACAAAATGTCAGTATCAGGCAGCGGCCTCGAAGCCGAAATGATGTTCGGATGTGAAGTGGTATTGGATCTGGCGAAGGAGGCATACAGCTAGGAAGGATGAGCCAATAATTACGTGTAGTCCGTGAAATCCTGTGGCCACAAAGAATGTCGAGCCATATACTCCATCTGCAATTGTAAATGGTGCTTCATAGTATTCTATTGCTTGTAGGGCAGTAAAATATAGTCCGAGGATAATTGTAAGTGCTAGGGATTGAATGGCTTGTTTACGTTCACCTTCTATAATGCTGTGATGGGTTCATGTAACTGTAACCCCGGATGCCAGTAGTACTGCTGTATTAAGGAGGGGGACTTCAAATGGGTCTAATGTAGTAATTCCAGTTGGCGGTCAGCATCCACCTAGTTCAGGGGTTGGTGCTAAGCTTGAGTGGTAGAAGGCCCAAAAGAATCCAAGGAAAAAGAATACTTCTGAGGTAATAAATAGAATTATTCCATAACGTAGGCCTTTTTGTACTGGTGGTGTGTGGTGTCCCTGGAAGGTCCCTTCCCGAATAATGTCACGTCATCATTGGAATATTGTAAGGAGCAGAAGAACTAATCCAAGGGTTATTAGTGTTGTTGAGTGGAAGTGAAACCAGATAGCTAGGCCGGATGTCATTAGTAGAGCACCGACGGCTCCGGTTAGGGGTCATGGGCTAGGATCAACCATATGATATGCATGTGCTTGGTGTGCCATTAGACGTTTTCTTGTAAGTAGAGGCTTAGTAGGAGGACAAAGACATAGGCTTGAATTATTGCAACTGCTACTTCTAGAAGCGTAAGGAGGAAGAGAACAACGGCCGTAAGAATCGCCACCGTTGGTATTATCGGTAGTAACACAAATACGGCTGTAGCAATAAGTTGAATTAAGAGGTGACCAGCAGTTAGGTTGGCGGTGAGTCGGACGCCAAGAGCCAGGGGGCGAATAAAGAGGCTAATTGTTTCGATAATAATAAGTACTGGAATTAATGGTACGGGGGTGCCTTCTGGCAGAAGGTGCCCCAGAGCTACTGTTGGTTGATTACGCATGCCAATAATTACGGTGGCTAGTCACAATGGCACAGCAAGTCCTATATTTAAGGACAATTGTGTGGTGGGTGTAAAGGTATATGGTAGGAGGCCTAGTATATTAATAGTTATAAGGAATACTATTAGGGAGGCAAATAGTAGGGCTCACTTATGGCCTCCTACATTTAAAGGTATAAGTAGTTGATTAGTAAATCGGTTGATGAATCATGTTTGGAGAGTAATAAGCCGGTTATTTAGTCATCGAGAGGGGGGAGTTGGAAACAGGGTTCAGGGTAGTGCGATTGCAATAGCAATAAGGGGGATTCCTAGAAAAGATGGGCTTGCGAATTGGTCAAAAAAGCTTGTTATCATGGTCAATCTCAGGGCTCAGTTTTGTGTTTTTCTTCGCTCATTGGGGCGGGTTCATTAGGTGTTGTATGATTTAAAATTTTAGTTGGGATAATAGTGAGGAAAATAATTCATGAAAACACTAGAATAGCAAATCAGGGGTTGGGGTTGAGTTGGGGCATTCACTAGAGGTGGTCGGTAGTCACCAAACTTTGGCTTAAAAGGCCAACGCTTTGTCCAATAATTAGCTTCCTAGTGAGGCGTCTTCTAGTATTACTGAGGATCAGCTTTCAAAGTGCTCTAGTGGGACGGCTTCAACTACAATTGGTATAAAGCTATGATTGGCGCCGCAAATTTCAGAGCATTGTCCATAGAATACACCTGGGCGCGAGGCGATGAAAGCAGTTTGGTTAAGTCGCCCCGGGACTGCGTCTATTTTTACACCTAGGGACGGAACAGCTCAGGAGTGAAGTACATCTTCAGCTGATACTAGTACACGAATTGGTGACTCTATTGGGACTACTATTCGATGGTCTGTCTCTAGTAGTCGAAACTGACCGGGCATAAGGTCCTGGGTTGGGATTATGTAGGAGTCAAAGCCTAGGTCCTCATAATCTGTATACTCGTAGCTTCAGTATCATTGGTGTCCTATGGCTTTAATTGTTAGGTGGGGGTCATTAATTTCGTCTATAAGATAAAGAATTCGAAGGGAGGGCAGGGCAATTAAGACTAGAATCACAGCTGGTAATACGGTTCATACAATTTCGATTTCCTGAGAGTCTAGAATATACTTATTAGTGAGTTTAGTTGAGACCATTGCAACAATAATATAGAGTACCAGGGTACTAATTAAGAATACAATTATTAGAGCATGGTCGTGAAAGTGCAGAAGCTCTTCTATAACGGGTGATGCCGCGTCTTGGAATCCTAGTTGTGTGGGATGTGCCATTAAGCCAGAGGCTTAAGACATACAGGGATTTAACCTGTAATTTCACCTTGACAAGGTGATGTAATTTGCATTTTACTAATGTCTTTGGAAGAAAGTGACAGAGTGGTTTATGTGACTGGCTTGAAACCAGTATATGGGGGTTCAATTCCTTCCTTTCTCGTTAGTTTGATTGAACTCGTACAAATGCTGGTTCCTCAAATGTGTGGTATGGTGGAGGGCAGCCGTGAAGTCATTCTACATTTGTTATAGTTAACTCTACTGAGGATACTTCCCGTTTGGCGGCGAAGGCTTCTCAGAGGATAAATAGGAACATAATTACTGCGACTAGGGAGATGAGTGATCCAATAGAGGATACTGTGTTTCATAGGGCATATGCGTCCGGGTAATCAGAGTATCGCCGCGGCATCCCGGCTAGGCCTAGGAAGTGTTGGGGAAAAAATGTTAGGTTAACACCAATAAATATTACGGCGAAGTGGATTTTTGTTCAGGTGTCATTAAGGGTGTATCCTGAGAATAGGGGGAATCAGTGCACAAAGGCTGCTATAATAGCAAATACAGCACCCATTGATAGGACATAGTGGAAATGTGCGACTACATAATATGTGTCGTGTAAAACAATGTCTAGTGATGAGTTGGCTAATACAATTCCTGTTAATCCTCCTACTGTAAAAAGGAAGATGAACCCCAGAGCTCATAGCATGGGCGTATCTCATTTAATAGAGCCTCCGTGCAGTGTGGCAAGTCAGCTAAACACTTTAACTCCTGTTGGAATGGCAATAATTATTGTTGCGGATGTAAAGTAGGCACGGGTATCTACGTCTATTCCGACGGTGAACATGTGATGGGCCCAGACAATAAAACCAAGTAGGCCAATAGCTATTATAGCTCACACCATCCCCATATAGCCAAATGGCTCTTTTTTGCCGGCGTAGTAGGCTACTACGTGGGAGATAATACCAAATCCTGGTAAAATGAGAATGTAAACTTCTGGGTGGCCGAAAAATCAGAACAGGTGCTGGTATAGAATTGGGTCTCCACCTCCGGCAGGGTCGAAGAATGTGGTATTAAGGTTACGGTCTGTAAGTAGCATTGTAATTCCGGCAGCTAGGACGGGTAGTGAAAGTAGAAGAAGTACAGCTGTTACAAGCACCGCCCATACAAACAGGGGTGTTTGGTACTGAGAGATGGCTGGGGGTTTTATATTAATTGTGGTTGTAATAAAATTAATTGCCCCTAAAATTGATGATACACCTGCCAGGTGAAGTGAAAAGATTGTTAAATCTACGGATGCCCCTGCGTGTGCAAAGTTGCCTGCAAGGGGAGGATAAACTGTTCAGCCTGTCCCGGCACCAGCTTCAACACCAGAAGAGGCTAAAAGTAGGAGAAATGATGGGGGAAGGAGTCAGAAGCTCATGTTATTCATTCGAGGGAATGCCATGTCGGGTGCCCCAATCATGAGCGGTACAAGTCAGTTTCCAAACCCCCCGATCAGAATGGGCATTACTATAAAGAAAATTATTACAAAGGCGTGGGCAGTGACGATGACGTTATAAATTTGATCATCCCCTAGGAGTGATCCTGGTTGACTGAGTTCAGCTCGAATAAGGAGGCTTAAAGCAGTGCCAACTATTCCGGCTCAGGCACCAAATACAAGATAAAAGGTACCAATGTCTTTGTGGTTTGTAGAAAAGAATCAGCGCGTAATTGCCACAGGTAGGGTAGCCGAGTGTTTAGGCGGCGGGTTGTAGCCCCGAAGACAGAGGTTTAAGTCCTCTCCTTACCACAGCCCTGTGGTGAAGAAACATGTTGGATTGCAAATCCAAAGACGTAGAGTAATACTCTGCCGGGGCTTTTCCCGCCTTACTAGGCTAACGGCGGGAAAGTAGATGGATGCTCGCTGGTTTGAGCGTTTAGCTGTTAACTAAGAGTTTGTAGGATCGAGGCCTTCCCATCTAGTAAGGCCTTAGTTTAATAAAAACATTTGATTTGCAATTAGAAAATGCAAGATAGAGTCTTGTAGGTCTTAATCAGGGACTAGAAGATTTTCACTTCTGCTTAGAGCTTTGAAGGCTCTTGGTCTAATGCTATCCTAAGTCCCTTAGGTGGCTAATATAAGAATAGCCGGGGTTACTGGCAGGAGGCCCAGTGCGATTGTGGTTGATATGGTTAGTGGTAGAGAGGCCTGAGTTGTACGTACTCGTCAGGGGGTGGTTGAGTTAGCTGTATTAGGGGAGATGGTGAGTGTTATTGCATAGCACAGCCGTAGATAAAAATACAGGCTTAGTAGGGCGGCAAGGGCCATGATTGTAGCGGTGATAGGGAGATCCTGTTTTGTTAGTTCTTGAAGGATTAGTCATTTTGGCATAAATCCTGTTAGTGGGGGGAGGCCACCTAATGACAGTAGTACTAAAGCGGTGGTTGCTGTTAAAGTTGGGCTGTTTGACCATATTATTGCTAAAGTATTGATTTTTGTGGCGGATGACGTTTTTAGGGTGAGGAAGGCTGCTGAAGTTATGAAAATATAGGTTCCTAGTGCAAGTACTGTAAGTTGGGGGGCATATTGAAGAATAATTATTATTCACCCTATGTGTGCAATAGAGGAGTAGGCTAAGATTTTTCGCAGTTGTGTTTGGTTTAATCCGCCCCATCCCCCAGCCAGTGTAGATATAAGTCCCAGGGAGGTTAGTAGAAGTGGGTCGATGGCTTGGGCTGTTTGGATAATGAGGGCTAATGGGGCTAGTTTTTGTCAGGTTGAGAGAATTAGGCCTGTTAATAGGTCTAATCCTTGCAGTACTTCTGGCAGTCAAAAGTGTATTGGTGCTAGTCCAATTTTGAGTGCTAGGGCAATAATAATTATTGTGCTGGCGATGGGGCTTGACATATTATTTATATCTCATTCCCCGGAGATTCAAGCATTTGTTGTGCTTGCAAATAAAATTATTGCTGCTGCGGTGGCTTGGGTCAGAAAATATTTTGTAGTGGCTTCTACTGCCCGGGGGTGGTGGTGTTGTGCCATGAGGGGGACAATTGCCAGGGTATTAATTTCTAGTCCTATTCAGGCCAGTAATCAGTGAGAACTAGCGAAGGTAAGAGTAGTTCCCAGTCCTAGGCTTGATAATAAAATTATTAGTACGTAGGGGTTCATTGATGGAGGAGGGACTTTAACCGTCATGTTCGGGGTATGGGCCCGAAAGCTTAATTAGCTGACCCCATCTTAGAAAGTGGTGTAGAGGAAGCACTAAGAGTTTTGATCTCTTGGGCATGGGTTCGACCCCCTTCTTTCTAAGAACTGAGGGGATTTTAACCCCTATTAGCCACTCTATCAAAGTGGTCCCTAGGCATTCGGGCACAGTTCCTAATTATAGTTGCGGGGGGAGGCCTGCTAGCGAGATTGGTAAAGCAATATGTCATAATACCAGGGCAAGAGTTAGGGGTAGGAAGTTTTTTCATACAAGGTGTATAAACTGATCATACCGGAACCGCGGGTAAGAGGCTCGCACTCACAGGAAAACAACTGATAGTAGGGCAGCCTTAACTATTAAACTAATAGTTGTTAGTTCCGGTATATTAGGAAAGTGGGATGCCCCTAAGAAAAGTACAGCTGATAGTGTATTTATAAATAAAATGTTGGCGTATTCGGCCAGAAAGAACAGGGCGAATGGGCCTCCTGCATATTCTACATTAAACCCTGACACCAGTTCTGATTCCCCCTCTGTTAGGTCAAAGGGTGCTCGGTTTGTTTCGGCTAGGGTTGAAATATACCATATTGCGGCTAGTGGCCATGCGGGGGCTAACAGTCAGATGCTTTCTTGGGCTGTGTTAAATGTTTGTAGGGTATATCCACCTGAGAAGATAATTACTGAGAGCAGAATTAACCCTAGGCTAACTTCGTATGAAATTGTCTGGGCTACTGCCCGGAGGGCCCCAATTAGTGCGTATTTTGAGTTTGATGCTCAGCCTGACCCTAGGATTGAGTAAAGTGCAAGGCTTGATAGGGCTAGAATGAATAGTACCCCTAGGTTAAGGTCAATAACTGGATAGGGTATGGGTATTGGTGCTCATAGCGTTATGGCAAGGGTTAGTGCAAGAATTGGGGTTGCTAAAAATAAAAATGGGGAGGATGTAGAGGGTCGTACGGGCTCTTTAATAAATAATTTTACACCGTCGGCGATGGGTTGTAGTAGCCCATAAGGTCCAACTACGTTTGGCCCTTTACGTAGTTGTATATACCCCAGGACCTTTCGTTCTAGTAAAGTTAGGAAGGCTACTGCTAGGAGGACTGGCACAATATAGGCTAGGGGATTAATTAGATGATTTATTAGAGTGTTTAGCATAACTGGGAAGAGGATTTGAACCTCTGGTGTAAAGGGCTTAGGCCTTTCGCAATTTACCATGCTCTGCCACCCCAGTATGCCCTTATTTTGGGCGGCAGGGGTTGGGCCCTCCCTTTATTTAATTTATTTGTTTTCATTAATTAGGGGTGGGGCGTGCTTTAAGTATAGGCCCCTCTTTTCCGATCCTTTCGTACTAGGAAAAGTAGCGTTACAGATAGAAACTGACCTGGATTGCTCCGGTCTGAACTCAGATCACGTAGGACTTTAATCGTTGAACAAACGAACCCTTAATAGCGGCTGCACCATTAGGATGTCCTGATCCAACATCGAGGTCGTAAACCCCCTCGTCGATATGGACTCTGGGAGAGGATTGCGCTGTTATCCCTAGGGTAACTTGGTTCGTTGATCGGCCGTAAGGCCGGATCATTATTGGTCAGATGTTCTGTGGCTTAGAGATGTTTCTCTTAGTTTTAGGTTTGTAACCCAGTCCACTCGGAGGCTGGTTTTTCCTCCGCGGTCGCCCCAACCGAAGGTAAAATCTTAGGTTCCATTAAGTTTTTGCTTTTTATTAAGTTGTTTGACGTGGTTAAGTTTGTACCTTAAGCTCCAAAGGGTCTTCTCGTCTTGTAGTATTATACCCGCTTCTGCACGGATAGATCAATTTCACTGACTGGAAGGGGGAGACAGTTAAGCCCTCGTTTAGCCATTCATACAGGTCTCTATTTAAAAGACAAGTGATTGCGCTACCTTTGCACGGTCAAAATACCGCGGCCGTTGAACCCGTAGTCACTGGGCAGGCTGGACCTCCTATACTTAGTCTAGTTGCAGGAGGCGATGTTTTTGGTAAACAGGCGAGGCTTGTGTTTGCCGAGTTCCTTCCCCTTCTTTTAGTCTTTCCTTAATTAATAGCACTCCAGTGTGGGGTTAACGATAATTGATTGTGAGATTTTCTCGGTTTTTTTATATATCACACTGCCCTCTTTGGTTGGGTTCGTTAATTTCCAGTGGTTTGTCCGATCTGGTTTACACTTGTGCTCGGAGAAGAATATATCTTCTTGTTACTCATTTTAGCATAATTTCTTCCATGGTGGCATGGGATAGCCTGATATCATTAGAGGAGTAAGATTTTTTATCAGAATAATAAACTTTGGTCTGTCTGAGCTTTAACGCTTTCTGTTTAGATGGCTGCTTTTAGGCCCACTAGAACAGTTTGTTTTTAATAGTATGATCTTTATCCTTCTGTTAAGGTTGTATCCTTTGTTAAAGGGGCTGTACCCCCTTTAACTAATTCTCATGTATTTCCCGGTAGGTGACCTTATAGGTATACATTTTTGGTTTGGGGCACACGAGGCTGAACTTCTATCCATTTCTCAGGCAACCAGCTATCACCAGGTTCGGTAGGTCTGTCACTTCTACCCGGAGCTCTTCCCACTCTTTTGCCACAGAGACGGGTTAGCCCTAAGTTATATAGGCTGTCTCGGGGTAGCTCACCTGGTTTCGGGGTTTCAAACTAAAGGTCTCTTTGCTTGGGGGTACTGGCTAAATCATGATGCAAAAGGTACAAGGTTTAATCTTTGTTTTTTAGTGCTTATATGGGTTATTTCATTTCTCTTTCAGCTTTCCCTTGCGGTACTTTTTCTATTGCTTTTGGTTGAACCTTTTCTGTCGCCCATACTAAGGTAAAAAAATGGTTTAATTTTTAGTGTAAATTTATGTTTTGTTATAAATATTGCTGTTTTAAGTTAATAATTAAGCTAGCTGTTTGGCTCAGGGTGATCCAATTTGCATGGATGTCTTCTCGGTGTAAGTGAGATGCTTAACTAACTCAGCCACGCCCTGGGTTTAATCCAAGTGCACCTTCCGGTACACTTACCATGTTACGACTTGCCTCCCCTTGTCAGTGCTTTGTTGTTAAAAACCTTTATTGCGTGTTGACAGGGGAGAGTGACGGGCGGTGTGTACGCGCCTTAGAGCCGGGCTCAAAAGGACACTCTGTTTCCTTTTTACTACTAAATCCTCCTTCAAGCACTATTTCATGTTGCATATTCGTAGTGTTCTGAATAATAGAAAATGTAGCCCATTTCTTCCCACTTCGTGCGCTACACCTCGACCTGACGTTTTGGGTTGTGCCCATTTTGCTTACTTTTATTACCTTCACAGGGTAAGCTGGCGACGGCGGTATATAGGCTGGGATGGCTAGAAGTGGTGAGGTTTAACGGGGGTTATCGGTTCTAGAACAGGCTCCTCTAGGGGGGTCTAAGGCACCGTCAGGTCCTTTGGGTTTTAAGCTGATGCTCGTAGTATCCTGGCGGATATCTTATTGTACTTGGATATCTGGGTTTATGGCTGAGCATAGTGGGGTATCTAATCCCAGTTTGTTTCTCAGCTTTCGTGGGGTCAGGTGAATTTTATTAAAGCTACTTTCGTTTAATCGGACTTCGGACATCTAGAAGCGTATGACGGCCAAGGGGCCATTCGGCTTTATTTATTTTCTCTCCTTAACCACCCTTTACGCCGTTGTATTATCAACTAGGGCCTCTCGTTTAACCGCGGTGGCTGGCACGAGTTTTACCGGCCCTGTTAACCCTGACTGAGTCGAGCTTTCACTCATGGCTTAATGTCTATCACTGCTGAATTCCCTTGGGGGTGTGGCTTGGCTAGGCGTCTTGGGCTAAAAAGTCTGTGCCTGATGCCCGCTCCTTGTCCCCGGGCGGGGGATTGAGGGCATACTCACGGGGGTGCGGATACTTGCATGTGTAAGTTGGGTTAAAGCTGATAATAAGGTCAGGACCATGCCTTTGTGCATGCGGAGCTTTCTAGGGCCCATCTTAACATCTTCAGTGTTATGCTTTGCATTAAGCTACGCTAGC